TTACAATGGATTAAAAAAAAAATGAAAACTTATTCTTAGGTAAATCAATTTCGAAATGCTTCCGTAAAGTGTCTGATATCTCTTTCACATCTTCTATCCCAATTCTCATAAGATCTTCTTTACTCTTGCTCAAAAGTTCTAATAGTGTATGTATATTCGACCTTTTGAGACAATTATAGGTCCGATAAGGTAATTCTGATTGGTCAATAAAAATACATTTCAATGGAATTTCTTTTTTGTTTTTCTTTAGATTAGTTAATCTATCTTGAAAAGTAAAAATCGGTAGAATAAACCTGTTTTTATTTTCTTTTAATTTAAAATTAATGTCCTCTTCCTCCCCATGTAGAAAAGGAATAAATAAATCAATCAAATTACGAGAAGCTTCATAAAGTGCTTCCTTAGGAGTTAAACTTCCATTTGTCCATATTTCTAGAAAGAGTATCTCTTCTTTTTCCTTCCCATTCCCATAAGAATGAATACTATGATTCGCATTTCGAACAGGCATAGATACAGCATCTATAGGATAACTTCCATCTTGAGAGTTAATTGTTGGTTTTGTACAATATCCGCGATCTCTCCTTATTTGTAATCCAATACACAAATCAATCGGTTCCGTCAGATTAGCTATATGTTGTGTTGTGTCAACTATTTCCACGGAAGGTGGTGAGATGATATCTTGAGCGGTTACGTATTTAGGGCCCTTGACGCAAATGGATGCGTCTCGAACTCCATGTATATTACTTCTCAATACAATTTCTTTCAAATTTAGTAAAATTTCATGTACCGATTCTTCAATACCTACTATCGTAGAATATTCATGTGGCACCTTCTCAGATTTTGCACATGTGATACATGTTCCTTCTATTTCTCCAAGTAAAGCCCTTCGCATGGCAATACCCATGGTATCGGCTTGACCTTTCATAAGTGGGCACAGAATGAAACGACCATAATAAAGACGATTACTATCTATTCTTGATTCAACACACCTCCACTGCAGTGTTCGAGTGGATCCTACTACTTCCTCTCGAACCATACTATAATAATACTATTATTAGATCAGATCATTGAATCATTTATTTCTCTTGAAATCCTTTTTTATTATTTCTACACACGTCTTTTTTTAGGAGGTCGACATCCATTATGTGGCATAGGTGTTACATCACGTACGAAACTTAGTCGTATACCACTTCTACAAATGGCTCGTAATGCTGCGTCTCTTCCAAGTCCAGGACCCTTTATCATAACTCCTGCTCGTTGCATACCCTGATCAACTACAGTACGAATAGCATTTACTGCTGCTGCTTGAGCAGCGTAGGGTGTCCCTCTTCTTGGGCCTTTGAATCCAGAAGTACCAGCGGAGGCCCAAGAAACCACTCGACCTCGTACATCTGTAATAGTTACAATAGTATTGTTCAAACTTGCTTGAACATGAATAATTCCTTTTGGTATTCTACGTCCATTCTTACGTGAACCAATACGCCCATTCCTACGTGAACCAATTCTTGGTATAGCTTTTGTCATATTTTATCATCTCATAACTATGAGTCAGAAATATACAGAAAGAAAAGATACGGAAATATCCATTTCATGTTAAAAGAAATCCCCCTTTTGTTCTTCCTTTATTTTAAAAAGTTTTTTTTAAGGGTTATCCTTGTCTCTGTTTATGTCTCGGATTGGAACAAATCACTATAATTCGTCCGCGCCGACGGATCAGTCGGCATTTTTCACAAATTTTACGAACGGAAGCCCGCATTTTCATATTTATTATTCCTTACCTTAATGTTGAATCTATTCCTTCGAAGAAAATAAGTCTCTTGCATTTTTTTAATTGTATCGTCATGAAAATGAAAGGAATGCTTAAAAAATTATCTAATCGTTCGAATCTTTGTTTCGAAGTCTATAAATTATACGTCCCCTGGTTGAATCATAACGACTTACTTCAATTTTGACTCTATCCCCCGGTAGTATCCGTATAAAACTACGGCGGATCCTTCCCGAAATATAACCTAGAATTACATCTTCATTATCTAAGCGGACCCGGAACATACCGTTGGGAAGTGATTCAGTAATTAAACCTTCATGAATCAATTTTTGTTCTTTCATTCCAGGTAAGCTCCTTGAAGTATCAACTAATGGAGGAAAAGTTATATAATTCACTTTTCTTCTCTATAAAATAGGAAGTTAGAGATAAAATTAGGATACCGGAGGAGGAGGATCACCAAATATATAACAAAAGTTCGCCTCCAATTTTTTCTCGTCGAGCTTCTCGATCCGTCATTATACCTTGAGAAGTGGAAAGAATTACAATTCCTATTCCACCTAAAATCTTAGGAATTTGTTGGTAGTTGGAATAAATTCGTAAACCAGGTCGGCTGATACGCTTTAAAATAGTTCTATGTATTCTTTTCCTAGTCTTTTTATTTTTATGTCGCAGAGTTAAAACCAAGAAATTTTTGTTACCTTCTTGATGTTTCCGAACGTTTTCAATAAAACCTTCTCGTAGAAGTATTTTCACAATATTTTCGGTAATATTAGTAGATGCTATTCGAATCGTTCCTTTTTTATCCATGTCAGCATTTCTTATAGAAGTTATTATATTGGAAATAGTGTCCCTACCCATGGCGAACTATAATTATTGGTGCCTTCTAATTTTGATATAATTAACATGTTCTCTTTTTTGTTTGTTTTATTTTCTTTCATTTTTTTGTTTATTTTGTTTAATTTTTAATATTATAAAAAAAGTATATGCGCGAGACACCATCTACTACTCTACTAAATTTGATCTATTTTAGATGTTCTGATATATCCTATTTTAGATGTTCTGATATATCATAGTCTCATTTAGTATTATTTATAATACCTCGGGAGCCAATGAAACTATTTTAGTAAAATTCAACTGTCTCAATTCCCGAGCGATCGCACCAAAAACCCGAGTTCCTTTTGGATTTCCTTCTTGATCAATGACAACCGCAGCATTGTCATCATATCGTATTATGATACCGTTGTCACGTTTGAGTTCTTTACAAGTACGTACAATTACAGCTCTAATAACTTCTGATCTTTCTAGTGGCATATTTGGCACTGCTTCTTTAATTACAGCAACAATAACGTCACCAATATGAGCATATCTATAATTACCAGCTCCTATGATTCGAATACACATCAATTTTCGGGCTCCGCTGTTATCCGCTACATTCAAAAGGGTTTGAGGTTGAATCATATCATTTTTTTGGAATCTGTTATTTTAATGGAAAGGATGAAGGAAAGAAAAAAAGAAATATTTTCTGTCCAGAAATAAATAAACTTGCAGTTGTTTTTTCATCCTCAATATACCATTTAGTTCTACATCTCCATCCTGACAAATTTAGTTCGTATAGGCATTTTGGACGCAGCTAGTGAAATAGCTGCTCTGGCTACAGTTTCAGATACTCCACCCATTTCATAAAGTATTCGACCTGGTTTAACAACGGATACCCAATATTCGGGGGATCCCTTCCCCGAACCCATACGTGTTTCTGCGGGTCTTACTGTAACAGGTTTGTCGGGAAATATGCGTACCCATATTTTTCCACCACGACGCACATATCGTGTCATTGCTCTTCGCCCTGCTTCTATTTGTCTAGCTGTGATCCAAGTGGGTTCGAGTGCTTTAAGAGCGTATCTGCCGAAACAAATATGATTGCCGCGACAAGATATTCCCTTCATTCTTCCTCTATGTTGTTTACGAAATCTGGTTCTTTTGGGGTTATAGTTGATGGTCATTTCTTAATTCGATCTCTACTGCAGAACTGGACACGAAAGTTTCCTTTCATCCAGCTCCTCGCGAATGAAAAGATTCACTAATATGACATATTACAGATACACATGGAAAAAATAATCCAAAAAGACATTTATCAATATTGAATTTGTTATATAGGAAGATATATGTACGGGATATATACAGATAAAATGTTTCTATTATGCATATTTATGGATTATAGATAATGTTTATAATGTTTTTTTTTTTTTATAATGATCCTTATTTTGACCCTTCTCAAATGATGCCAAAATATTGTAATGTAATCTAAAGTTTCGCGGGCGAATATTGACTCTTTGCTTTTTGTTATTTCTAGGTCAATCCATGACTTCTCGAAATAAATTCATTTTTTCTCGGTTCGTTCCGCCATCCCACCCAATGAATTATTCGGATTTGTTTTCAGTAGAATCCTATGCAGTCACAGGTTTCATCGTTCCTATAGCTTCTCTATTAATGGTTAAGTCTGAACTCTGCAATGGAGCTCCCCAAAAAAATTTCTCTTCTCGAGTCAATCTACTTAGTTTTTATTAACTCGAGGCTCTTTATTATTCATATCACTTTATTTTTTTATTATTTTATATTTATTCAGTTTTGATGCTTTATTACATTGCCTTTTATGAGGTAATTCATAGACCATCCATATTGGAATCATATATCATTGATATTTTTGTTCTTTCTTTCTCTCATCCTTCCATTTATCTACATCTCTTTATTTTTGCTTCACAACCCAACCCATAAATAAGATTATTTCCATAAATAAGATTTTTTATAGAAAAGATTTTAGTTGCAGTTGCTGCAACTATATGATTGATCCACTCATCTCATATAGTGACTGTTTCTTGGGATATTGATATTACGAAGCAATAAGTTAGTTATTAGTTTTTTTATTATACTTATTAAGTTAAGTTTAAGTAACTTATTAAGTTTAAGTAGGGGTCAGTCTTTTTTTTAATCCCAACTCTTAACTCTAAAGAAAAATTAACGAGTCACACACTAAGCATAGCAATTCTAACAAATGGTCAATCGAATTTTTATTCAACCTTATAGAATTGGAATTGCTCATTTTTGTTTGATTTAATGGAAAAAGAATGAACAAGTTTGTGATTTTTTGTTCTATCACTGAATAGAAAGGAAAGACAAATAAAAGTCTATTATTGCTCCTCCCAAAATATCCAAATTTTGATGCCTAATACTCCATAAATAG